GAATATTTATTATTTGAGCCATATCCTGACATAAGAAGGCCGACAGGAGCAATACTTGAAATAGCAATCCATAAAAAAACACCGATACTGAGATCGGCTAGAACAAGGTGATAACCAAAAGGAATTACTAAATAACTTAATAAAATTGATATGACTGCTATAGATGGTCCAATACTGAATAAACGAGTATCTCCTCTAGATGGAAGAAGATTCTCTTTGAAAAGTAATTTGGTACCATCTGCTAGAGCTTGGAGAATTCCCAATGGTCCTGCGTATTCAGGACCAATACGTTGTTGTATACCCGCAGATATTTCTCTTTCTAACCAAACAATTACTAGTACACCTATTGTGATTCCTAATACAAGAGTAAAAATAGGGATAAGCATCCATATGATCCCATAGACCTCTTTTAAGGATTCCAATCTAGAAAAAGAATTGATAGCTTGTACTTCTGTTGTATCAATTATCATTTTAACGATCAACTTCTCCCATAATGATATCTATACTACCTAGTATCGTCATAATATCAGCCAATTTCATTCCTTTAACTAACTGAGGAAGAATTTGCAAATTAATAAACCCCGGGGGACGAATTTTATATCGCCAAGGAAAAACACCCTTATCTCCGATCAGAAAAATTCCCAATTCTCCCTTTGGTGCTTCGACTCTCGTATAAAGTTCTTGCTTCGACAATTCAAAAGTCGGAGAAGGTTTTTTACTAATGAATCGATAGTCAAACTCATTCCATACAGTATCTTTTACTCTATCAAAGCGGCGTATTTCTAAATTTTCATAGGGCCCTCCAGGAATTCCTTCTAGGGCCTGTTGAATAATTTTTATGGATTCTGTCATTTCACTGATTCGTACTAAATAACGAGCTAATGAATCCCCCTCTTTTTGCCATTGGACTTCCCAATCAAATTCGTCGTAACACTCATAATGATCAACTTTACGAAGATCCCATTGTATTCCGGAAGCTCGTAGCATTGGTCCCGACAAACCCCAATTTATTGCTTCCTCTCCACCAATAATGCCTACTCCTTCAACTCGTTCTAAAAAAATGGGATTCCGTGTAATAAGCTTTTGATATTCAGCAATTCCTGTTAAAAAATAATCGCAAAAATCCAAACATTTATCTATCCAGCCATGAGGTAAATCAGCAGCGACTCCGCCAATACGAAAAAAATTGTGCATCATTCGCATACCGGTGGCAGCTTCGAATAGATCATATATCAATTCTCTTTCTCGAAAAATATAGAAGAAGGGAGTCTGTGCCCCAATATCTGCCATAAAAGGGCCAAGCCATAACAAATGCGAAGCTATACGACTTAACTCCAACATAATGACTCTGATATAACTGGCCCTTTTAGGGACTTGAATATTGCCTAATTGCTCTGGCCCATTTACAGTTATTGCTTCTGTGAACATAGTAGCTAAATAATCCCAACGTGTTACATAAGGCAAATATTGTATAATTGTTCGATTTTCCGCAATTTTTTCCATACCTCTGTGTAAATAACCCAATATTGGTTCACAGTCAATAACATCTTCACCATCTAGAGTAACAATGAGTCGAAGAACACCATGCATTGATGGGTGGTGAGGTCCCATATTGACTATCATGAGGTCTTTTCTAGCTGGTACAGTCATAGGTTTTTCCTGATTCATTCTTCCATGAATTGCTGAAAGCGAAAAGAAGTTAATCAAACTTTAAGCGAATAATTAAAACTAACTCTTCAAATTAACGAGTTTTTCTTTCTCGAATACCCAACTGCCCTATTAATTCTTTATAACGCGGTCTATCTTTTTTTGACAAATAAGCCAACAAGCGTTGACGTTTTCCCAGAATTTTCCGCAGACCTCTCTGAGATAAATAGTCTTTTTTGTGCAATTCCAAATGTGAAGTAAGTCTTCGTATCTTATTGGTGAAACTTACTACTTGAAATTCAACAGATCCTCTGTTTTCTTTGTTTTCTTCTTGTTCTTGCAAAATAATTGAAATAAATGAATTTTTTACCATAAAAGAATTTCACACTCCCCTTTTTACAGATATTTATTTTATTGATCAGTAATAATAATGTCAGAAATTTTAATGTAGTATACACAATAATCATAATTTCTTTATATATTCCTTATTTTATCAATTAACATTAATCAATAGAAAAATGAAAAAAATATGATTGATAGAATAGAACAACAGAATATATAGGAAAATCAAAATTTTAAATCAGGGATACATATATATCCTTAACATACTCAAACGGCTCCCATTATTCGTATCAAACCAATAGCGATTCATACAAGCTAAATCTTCTAATCGATAATTAGGCCAAAAAAAGAACTTTAATGGAATTAATTCATTTTTTTTTCTATCAAAATTTTTACTTTCATCCAAAAATTGACTCCAGTTTTTTATCTTGTTCTCCTTGCAAAATAATTGATTTTTATGCACAGCATTCTGATTCTTTAAATTCAAATTGAAAGAAATTAGAATTCTCAATTCTCTACGACGTCTAGACGATAAAATTTTTTCAGGAACAAGCAAATCATAATTATTTTTTTTTACATTTAAAGTTTTTCTTTTATGTCTTGAAATGTATTCACCAAAATTATTCTTAGCAACGTTTTTGGGGTTTCGGTATCTTTGATTACTCTGTTGCTTATTTTTATGAACCAATGAAATACCTATGATTTGATACATAAGAAACTGTCCGTCATTTTTTACAGATAGACGGGCAGGTTCCATAATTAATATTCCCTTTTTCGTTAATTGTGTAAGATTTAAACGCCTCCTCATTATATCCAGATTCATTTCTTTCCTTTGAATATAGGATATAGTAATTTTTCTTACATTTATGAGGCTAACCAGGAGGCCATATATCTGGATATTATTCATCATTTTTTGATTCAATTGATTCAAACGTCCAGTCCATCTTAATTGCAAAGGAAAATCTCTTTTAAGGAATATTTTTAGTTTTTCAATAGATTCTAAAAAATATTCTTCGATATTGTTTTGATTCTTTAATTCAAAATATTGTTTTGAATTTGATGGGCTAAATTTTAAAAAATCCTCATTCTCCTCTTGCTTTCTCTTGATATTTTGATTTTCACTAAAATTTGGATTTCTATTCAAATTAAAAAGAAGTAAGTTGCTTGGGATAAACCAAGGTTTCTCTTTATATTTATGATAAAGTATCACAAACTCTGGAAATAAAAAACTTTTCGGATTCGATATGAGGCGATTTAAGATTAAGAATTTTTCATTCATTCCCATCCAATCAAAAGACATTCCCATCCAATCAAAAAAGACCTTTTTGTAATTGATTTCGGAATTTGAATCAATTGGAAGATAAAAAATATGAATTTTATCCCTTATTTTGTCCTTATTAGGTTCAACTTGAATATTTGTATTCAATTTCCAACTCAAATATTTTCTATCTTTATTTTTTTCCATATATATAATATCACTTTTTCCTAGATAATTCTTGATAGGAATATTCTTGAGTATGTTAAATTCTTTATTTCTGCTGGAATTTTCTTGCTTCTTATTTGTTTCTAATAATGATCTATAAATATAGGATTTCTTCTTAGTTTCAGAATGAATATATTTATATGATAAAAGATCATATCTATAGTTTTTTTGAAAATTATCCTCTTTATTTGGTAATAAATATACTTTTGAATTTGGTTTTTTTTTGTAATCAAATAATTGGTCCTTTTCATAGAAATACCATTTCCTTAAATCCTTATTTTGAGACGTATGGCATTGATTTATTCCATTTCGCCATTTTTGTGGAACTAATCTAGACCATGTAATCTGAGATAAATCGTATTGATAATGACCTCTTAACCAGTTTTTCCATGGATTTATTCCATAATTTTGAAGTTTCTTATGTCTTATTTCGGAATCAAATATTCCTTGTCTTCCAAAAAAATCCTTAATTTCATTCTTAATAAAAAAAGATGGTCCATTATATTGAAGAATAGATCTTAACTTATTGAAGTTAATAACTTGGGTTTGTGATAATTTTAAAAATACATATTTTTGTGACAAGTAAGATAAATCAAAAAAAATATGTGACTTCCGCTTATTTTTTCTAAGATTATCAAAAGCCTTTATAGTCATAGGCGAAATCAAGTCAATTTTCTTTTGTTTTATTTTATTAATCCCTTCTTGATTTGTTTGATTGTTGTGAATGTATTTCTCAAGAATTTTTTTGCTTGATTCCATAAAAAGTTGTAGAGCTATTCTGCGCATATTAATGATACATAGAAATATATCTATGTATATTTTTTCAATGAAAAATTTAACTATTAATTCAATATTTTTTATTTTTAATATTTTCCAAATTTTTGGGAGTGATTCTCCATTATTCTTTTTATTTATTTTTTTTTTTTCTATTTGATTTCTAATTGTGTTTCTTCTATCAATTCTATCTTTTATTTCTTCTTCTGCCTTTGAAAAATTTGTCCAACCTGTAGATCTATTTTTACTAAATGATTCATTAATTATTTTATTGCTGATTATAGAATCCTTTTTCGTTTGAGTTTCACTTGATTCATATATTTCTCTCGATATAAATAATGGAATTTTCTTTCCTTTTAAAAGTTCTTTTATTTTTTTTTTTACAAACAAAAAGGCTTTTGCTTCTTTCTTTGTTATTTTTTTTAAAACTCTTCGAACTCGAAAATTTAATTTTCTGATTTCGACTTTATAGTCTATATCTTTTAAAATGGGTTCAAAAAAGGAAGGTGTTTTTCGAGGAGGACCAAAAGGATATTCCGTTTCCATTCCTAAAACGGTTAAAAAACAAGAATCAAAATCATCTTGTTGCTTTCGATCTCTATCATAAAGTCGTAGCTTAGATCTGTTCCAAGGTTTCAAATGAAAAGGATATAGTATTTTTATCTGAAAACCCTCTCTTAACCAATTTTTAGGAAATTCTGTTTTGGAGAATTGAAGACCATTATAGTTGCACTTTAGATAAATTTCTCTATTC